TTTTTTTTGAAGATCCGCTGTAATAATGAGAAAGATTTCTACATATACGCACAAATCGGTCGATAAGATGAGAATCAGAGAAATCGGACCAAGTCGACTTACTGATAGGATGCCCTAATGCGTTACAAAACCGCGCCTTAGTCAATGATCCAATCAGATGAATAATTGGAACGGTCGTATCGACCTTCTTCATAGAATTATCTATTAGAAATGAATTTTCTAGCATTTGACTCCGTACCAACAAAGAATTTAGTCGCACACCGGAAAGATAGCCCAGAAAGTTAATAGCGTACTTGCCTAAGTATAAGTGGTTTAGCTGAACCCTTCCTGGTTGAGAAGACGCGTGAAAATGCCATTGCCATAAACCGACAAGGTAATATTTCCATTTATTCATCAGAAGAGGCGTATCCTTTGAAGCCAAAATGGATTTTCCTTGATATCTAACATAATGCATGAAAGGATCCTTGACCAACCCTAAGATGTCCTGAAAATCTTTCGCAAAGACTTCGACAAGATGTTCGACTTTTCCATAGAAATACGTTCGCTCAACGAGGACTCGAAAGGATGTTGATTGTAAATGAGACGATTGGTTACAGAGAAAAAAGAGGATGGATTCATATTCATATACATGAGAATTATATAGAAACAATAACAATCTTGGATTACTTTTTAAAAAAACAGAAATAGAGTTCTTTGGAGTAATAAGACTGTTCGAATTAAAATACTCGTGGAGAAAGAAACGTAATAAATGTAAAGAAGAGGCATCCTTTACCCATTCGCGAAGGGTTTGAACCAAGATTTCGGGACAAATGGGGTAGGGTATTCGTACATCTAACACATAATTTAAATGGGACAATTTATCCTCGAAAAAAGGAAATATTGAATGAATTGATTGGAAATTAGGCGATTTTTCAATTTCGTTCCCTTCTAAAAAAGCCACCAACCGTAGGGAAAATGGAATTTCCACCACAGCAGCAAATACCTCTGATATAATTTGAGAATATAACTTATTGTTGTGCCCAAAAATCGGATTTTGATTCGAATCATTAGCAGCAATACTCAAATTAATCCGTTGATACATTCTAGTAATTAACCGTTTCACACTTAGTGAACTAGATTTATTGTCATAAAACCCACCTTCCAATGACATCATCGAGCTATTTAAACCATGATCATGAGCAAGTACATAAATATACTCCCGAAAAAGAAGTGGGTATAGGAAGTCGTGTTGTTGAGATCTATCTAGTTCTAAATATACTTGAAATTCCTCCATTTGAAATTCGATTAAAAACAAGGGTAAGGGATTTAGTGAGCGATCAAACGATACATAGTGCGATACGGTTAAAACAAAGTATTGTAGTAAAAAAAGTGGATACCTTGAAAATGGGTAGACTCATCACCGGATTCTCTATCCTCTCATTTTGAGTTAATTTAATTGGTTTATGTTTGTTATAGTTATAGTATAACTAAGTGGTTAGAAACCCTTTATTTTTTCACTCCAATCGCTCTTTTGATTTTGGAAAAAAACAACTATATTTATCAATATACTGCTTCTTCTACACATTCAGTTACAACCCATAATAGGGACCCGCTAATACTTAGGACTCATTAAATAAATCGATAATCCCCTCATGGGAAAACCTTTCCCCGCGTTAGGAACTAATATCTTTTTAACGTTTAATTAGATCGGATAATCATTCAAATTAAGAACCGAAGCTCGTTACTTTTTGTTTCCCTATAATTGGAACCCTAGGGCTCTATCCATTTATTCACTCGACCCAACTCTTAATAATTATATTTATTTTGTTCCGCACCAAGAATTCAAACTTGGTTTTATAGCGATTGAACAAGAATAAACTATTCTCAAAATTATCCATTGATACGACATGCTGTTTTTTCCATTCATTCCTTTCAGGATCAGTCGCAGTCTTACAAACTCTCCCGAAGATTTGGACGAATTCTTTGCTTCATAGAAATGTGTAAAAGATGCTAGCCGTACTTAAAAGCCGAGTACTCTACCGTTGAGTTAGCAACCCAAATAATTCGAATGGGTAGATAGAATCGGAATAAAAATAAATAAAAAAAAAAAAAAAAATGGAATTTCAAAACGGAATCAAAAAATGAAATTAGCAAGAACTCGAATCAAAAAAATTTCTAATCGATTTTGAACATAAAAAAAAGACAACCAAAACCTATGGAACGGAGATAAATGGGCCCATTTCTCCATGATCAAATTATATTTGTTCACTACAATATTGTCAATATTACATTGAATATTGAATAGCAAGATTGAGAAAATACTAAAAACATACAATAACAAAAACAAAAAGAGTTAATTGGTTATTTATTAAATTGAATTCAAATCCAAATAACAAATCAAATTATATATTAATAAATAGATATAATAAATATGGAAATTAATAAATAATATCTAAAGAATTAGATAAATAAAAAACTTTAAGAATACTTTTTTAGAGAAAGACTTGAAAAAAAAACCGAAAAGAAATAGGTCTGAATAGAACAAAAGGGGGGATAGTAAAGAAAAAATTATACAAAACTAGATAAAGCGCATCCACACCCTCTTTTTTGTTCTATTCCTTAATAAAATTTCGTTTGATTAAGACTAACTTCTGTAAAAACCCCCGCTTTCTGTGAAATATCATGAACGGTTCCTGTAGGTTGAGCGCCCTTGGCAAGGAAATATAGAATAGCAGGAACATTTAAATGGGTTTGATTATTTATCGGATCATAAAAACCCACTTTCCGAAGATCTCTTCCTTCTCTTCGGGATCGACCATCAATTGCAACGATTCGATAAACGGCTCATTGGGATAGATATAGATGAACAGTACCCCCCCTAGAAACGTATAAGAAGTTTTCTCCTCGTACGGCTCGAGAAAACAAAATGGTTAGAAGTGATAGTTATGTCTATGTATAGAAGTAGAATGTCAAATAGATCTATAAAATAATCAAATCAATTAGAGATTTAAGTTATTCTTTTTTTGTTTCTTTGTCATTTTCCAAAGAAACAAAAAAAGAATTCGTACTCTCATAACTCAAGTTAGATAAGTTTCAACGCCCAGCCGAAAATCCTTAGGCATTTCCTTTTTTGAGCGGTCTCAAGCCCCTTTTTTGTTTGTCTCGTTTCGAATCGAATCTATTTTTGGATTGGATTGAATTGTTGAGACAATTGAAAAATGGTATTTCCTTGTTCCAGGATCCGTTATCTTTGCTTTGAATCATTAGGTTTAGACATTACTTCGGTGATCTTTAACGTTTTTTATTTTAAAAAATGGCAGCAACACACCCCCTTTTGATTTCTTTCTATCAAAGAATCATACGAACAATTGATTCCTACAGGATACACTTTTGGTAGAAAAAGTTTTCCCAATTCCAACAAATTTTACCCTTGCTTTTGGATTTCAAAATTGCTCGAATCAGATCCTTTCGATTTCTATATCGAAAATTTACTTACGAAGTTTTTTCCAACTTATTGATTGGTATTAACCCTAGATCCTTGCCCCTGAGAAAGGAATAAATACTTTATACTCGAGCTCCATCCTGTACTAGTTCCATTACCCCCCCCAAAAAAAACTTGAGGATTCTAATAGAACAGAAGAAAAAATGTCGAGCCAAGAGCCCATTCATATAAAATCGAAAACGGTGGATGTAAAAAACAAATCCACAGCGGATCATGTCCTTCAAGTCGCACGTTGCTTTCTACCACATCGTTTCAAACGAAGTTTTACCATAACATTTCTCTAGTTTGGAACCGGTATGTAATTGATTCCAGTATGGAATCATGAATAGTCATTGCTTCGGTCGATACACAGACTTTTTTCCTTGTATATGAAGGGAATATTTAGGTTGTTAGTCGTTCATCCGGAATCCTGAAATGAAAGAGAAAATCAGAATTACAAAAATGGGCGATTTCTGTATCTATCAGATTAGACTGAACAATTTTCGTTGGAAGTAATTATGTATATTGTATGTTAAATATTTAATTTAACAGGAAGATAAGGGCTCACAAATCTTAAAAAGCAAAAGGACGTTATCTCTGAAATAGAAGGATAGCAATCCATGCATATAAGCCTTTCCTCAAATTATGTGTCGTTTCTTTGGCTTGGGCTTCCGATTCAATAATCTTTCCCCAAATTAAAAATAAAATAAATCAAATAGAAAATAAAGTAAATAGTATAAAGTTAAAGTAAATAGACTATCTGAATAACCCCCGTCTCAATTGTTATTCCAGAGATTTACAATTATTCATTAAAAAAGACCAAGACCGCAAAATTTGGGTTAGAATCAAAGAGCCTCCATTCCATATAGAGCGGGATTATTGGTTAATGAAATTTGGACCGACACCGATATTCAAATCGGTATCTTTCATTGCTCACTAACTCTTACCTACTCCCACCCCGAATTCTTTCTGTGGGAATCCTAAATAAAAAAAAAAAAAGACGTACACGTATATTTTATCAATATATACTTAAGAGGGTTGCTCAAACGGGAATTGAAAATTTTTATTCTGCCCGGTCTGGGACGGAAGGATTCGAACCTCCGAATACCGGGACCAAAACCCGTTGCCTTACCACTTGGCGACGCCCCATTTCAATTTCGATTTGGTACTAATAAAGAGTACCAGTGGTATTGGCTGTTCGTCAATTCCAGGCCAAAGCCCCAAAATTCGATTCTGATTTTAGTGTTAGGATTTTGACACATGTAGGTGTAAAATACAACTTAATTTATTGATCATTACATAGAATTCAATTAAGATATTGTATGAAAGTATGATTTCTTCAATTCTTACACGAGAATAGAAGGATTTTTGTTTTGATTGGGTCGGTTCCAAGAATTTTTTTTTTTTCTACCTTACTTTCTTTTCTTCATTTTTATCTTATATCAATAAGATATTAATAACTCAATCAAAATAAAATTATCTCCAAGAACAAAATGTTTGTTATGCTTAATATCTTTAGTTTAATGTATATCTGTCTTAATTCTGCCCTTTATTCGAGTAGTTTTTTATTCGCTAAATTACCCGAGGCCTACGCTTTTTTGAATCCAATTGTAGATGTTATGCCAGTAATACCTCTTCTATTTTTTCTCTTAGCCTTTGTTTGGCAAGCTGCTGTAAGTTTTCGATAAGATCTTTAATATTGTGCTAGAAAAATTCATGATTTATTCTAGTTCGAAAAAAAAAAAAAATTCTAACAATTAATAAATAAGAGCAGATGAGTCTTACAATATGAACGAACCCCCGCCTCAATTCAAACAATGAAATTCTTGTGGAACCGCGATCCATTTTGATCCCCCATTTGCTATTTGCAATTTGTTGATTATGACCCTTTTTCACTGAAACCATCTTATATTATAGCCAACCAAAATGTAGAATTCTAATTGTGTGAATTTAATTTATGAAAACGATTTTCTATTTAGAGAATCAAATTCTAAAAAGAACTTCATTTCTTGATGTCAAAATTGGATATGTAGTATAAAAATAGAGAATCTATTCTCTTTTTCCTTTTCCCCAAAAACAAAAACCCGATTTGGAGATTGTGTAATGCTTACTCTCAAACTCTTTGTTTACACCGTAGTGATATTCTTTGTTTCGCTCTTCATCTTCGGATTCCTGTCTAATGATCCAGGGCGTAATCCCGGACGCGAAGAATAAAAAAGGAAGGAGTTGCTTACTTTATTCGTATAAACGTTCTTAGGATTTTTTGATTCCCAGTTACTATTAAAAAGAAAGTAAAAGTGTTCGCTAAAGTTCAATTTGAAAAATACCAAGCCATCGCCCGAAACGGAAAGAGAGGGATTCGAACCCTCGGTACGAATAACTCGTACACCGGATTAGCAATCCGACGCTTTAATCCACTCAGCCATCTCTCCTAATTGAAAAAAAAAAAAAGAAATAAAAAAAAAAAAAGGACTATGTTACATTACACAAAAAAGAATGCTTGAAAAAGCCCGTCTTTACTTGATTTTCTATCTTTACTTTCTATATTCTCTTCTAGAGAATATAGAAAGTAAATTGATTATATAGCTCATAGAAAACATAGCTTATAGAATTTCTTTTTTTTATTGTCTTTTGTATTCTATTATATAAATAGATATAACTTTTATCAGCAATTCCATTTCTATCATTTTTAGAAAATTAAAATAAAGAAAGTATTCGAAAGAGATAAAATAGAAAAAAATAAAGAAAAGAATATCTCTTTAATTTCGTTCAACGGGGCCTTTTTTATTTCCACTTCCACGGCCTGGCCTGGTCAGTACCCAGCCGGGCCTTTTTTTGTTCTAATGACCCATACCGCTGAACCGTAGAAAGGGTGCGAACCATACCATAAAAAAACGATTTATTTTAATTTGATTTGAAAACCACAAAATGAAATACTTGTTATTGTATTCAAAGGAACAATAAAAAGAAGGACTATTTCCATTCTTTTGATTGAATCAAGAATCAAAATTTGTATTTGGTGTGTGGATAAAAGTTATTTTGTCGAGCCATATCTGTCAAAATTCGTCCAACAAAAGAAATTGTTTTGAATTATTCAATTTAGTTATTTAAACGAAATAACTCCTCCTTTACGAGGACTCCTGACAAAGACGTCAACGTTCTAATTTCGAATTTTCATTTCATGATTATTTTAAATTTATGTCCTATCTTGATTACATCTGATTCTCTTGTTCGACAAAGGGCCCTTTTTTTACAATAATCGCATTGTAGCGGGTATAGTTTAGTGGTAAAAGTGTGATTCGTTCAATTAATCCCCTTAATAGTTAAGGGGTCCTTCAGTTAAATTGATATTTCAATAAAAAACTTTATTTCTTAAAAGGATTAAATTTTAATCCTTTCACTCTCAAATTTAAATAAAAGATTCGGAGAAAAATATCCGTTCTCGTGATTTGTATCCAAGAGTCAATTCGAAATTGACAATTTGGATTATGAAATTGCGAAACATAATTTTGTTTTTTTTTTTTTTTTTAATTGGATCAATACTTCCAATTTTTTAAGTATAAGTAAAGGATCCATGGATAAAGATAGAAAAGTCTAGTTTGAATCGTAACTAAATCTTCAATTTTGGTTTTTTATAGGTTAGATTGAAGCAAAATAGCTATTAAATGATCACTCTAGTTTACTAGAGACATCAACGTATTCTATTTTTTTAGTTTAGCTCGGGGGAAACAAAAAACTTTTCCTAAGGATTCTTTCAAATAGAAATAGAGAACGAAGTAACTAGAAAGATTGGTATTGTTATAATCCCACTCTTCTAGAGGGATCATCTAGAAAGCGGATTGTTTTGAATTCATTCAGACAAAAAAAGCTGACATAGATGTTATGGGTCGACTTTTGTTATTTGCTCCCGGCTTCTCTCTGGGAATATAGCAAACTTCCATAAAGGAGCCGAATGACCCCAAAGTTTCATGTTCGGTTTTGAATTAGCGGCGTTAAAAAGTATGAATCGACGTCTACTATAACCCCTAGCCTTCCAAGCT